TCGCTATGCGAGACTGGCAACAAACAAGGCTTCTTGCCTTTTTTGAGTAGTCAGGAAATGAGACCGCATCCACTACTTAGTCTTCTGGACAAAGAGAAAGCACAACAACCTTGATCTGCGGCTTTGAACCGATTGGAGGGAGTTCTAACGATCGTAGCGTAGGCCAAGCTGGGAACTCCATTAAACTTTCCAGCTAGGGATGGTGGGATTAGCCCCTATCTCTCCTCCTTAAGAGCCCTTAACGCATTCCATAACTGAATGAGCTTCCCCGGAGTCAAAGTCCGTGGACTACAACACAACGCTCAGTTTTGAGCCTCGACCGGCACAGCAGGTCACGTTTCCATGTGAAATAGGCACTCTGTCCGTCAAAAGAGTTGACTACTCCGCTGATCAATCCAACGCAATAATCCCGACTAGGCATCAGGCTCGATTCATTGATGACATTATGTCTTGACTTCCGAAAAGATAGATTTGACTCTGATTCACCAGCATCCACTACCGGAAGGAATTGCCTTACTTACCGCCAGCTCTTCTTCCTGCCCGGAAACAAGAACTTTCTTTCATGCCCTTTACCTTAAGCCTGACAAAGATAGAATCTTTCACTTGCCCTACCGCTTTCATTGCCCGTAAAGACTCTATCTCTACAGCTGCCTTCCCTTCTTTGAGCGCTAGCAGGTTGGCTAAGGTTAAAAGTGTTAGCACAGTGGGCAGAGACCCCAAAAGCTTGGCACGACCTCTTCATAATACTCGCCTTTGAAGGAAAGTCCGGTGATATCTCCCATCTCCCAAAGCGAAATTCCTTCTCTCCTTCCCAGATGCATCATAGTAATTAGAGATAACGAATGAGATCTGAAAGAGGATATACTAAAAGCACATAGATCGTCGAAATTGGAACCTTTTTCAACTCAGTTTAACCACCCCATGTATGTGCGCCAGTCTCTGTCTAGCTCGGGAAGGAATTACGCTTCAAGAGAAGTGGGCGTCCTTATAGACTGATTTTCTTACCCCTTTCAGAAAGACTTTTGGAGCACCTGTTTAAGGAAGAAAAGAAAGACAAGTATAGCTTAACTAACATAACATGTCGGACTTCTCATCCTTCCGACCTATCAGAGATCGATGGAAAGTCCGCTATAGAAGAGCATGCATCATCTGCTTAAAGAGAGAGGATAGAGGATAAGGAAGCGAAACCCTCTCTGTGAAAGCACCCAATAAAGTCAGAGATGCCCATTCATCGACCAACATGCATTTTTTATATGTATAGCTTCAACTCCCCCTTTCTGAAGAAGTTCTGGCGCAGGTGCCTTTGAATTAAGACTTCCCTCCGCTCATTAGATCTGGAACTCTTCCACCTCCGAAGGTGTCTCTAGCCTACTTAAGTAAGAGCCTACCTTTCCTTTAGAGCGATCCCCCGTGGTTCTCAATGTGACCCACGAATACCACCCACTAGGAGTGGATCAAAGAGTTGTAAATGGCAGTTCCATATCGAAGTTAGGTTGGAAGCAATTAGTGGTTAATCGATGGGAAGCTTAAAGAGATGTAACTCATGTACCGAAGTAGAGTTGTTAGTTTCAGTGTAGTGTACCAGTATAGCTTAGTACTTATCTCGCTCATACCAAGAAAGAGGAATACGGCGCTTACTGGAGATAGAGCAGGAAAGGCTATGTACGGGTAAAGGTAATCGACCTATTCGCCTAGTGGCAATCTTTCACAGAAACATAGTAGGTCAGGGTACATGTGGTCTAAGACCTATTAGCGTACCGGATATAGCCAAGTAGTTGGGGAGGTTCACATCGACAGGTACAATCTCATTCCGGTAAAGGTGGTCGAACTTACGGGAGAACTACTTGGGCAAGTTGGGACAGCCTTCGAGGCTGACTTCCCCTTCTTCCGCTTCTCAAGGAGGGGACTTTCTCTCCCAGGTAGAAGTAAGCGAACTACTCCTTCCCTCTGCCTTAGCCCTGCCTCCAACTGCTTCAATAGCTGCGGTTCATTTTCCTTTCCTAATGGCCCTTACTCCCACAACATATGAAGATTATTAGGATTAATCTTCTTTCACTCCTATTAACTAGAAGGGTGAAAAAGAACTAGGTGCTGTAGGAGAGTTAGCCATTCAAGAGCGGATAAGGCGAAAACAAAGGCATTCGATGCATCATAGACAAAAAGTTCAGCTGTCAGAGCCCCGCGGGGGCGCCGAGATATTCTATGATCAAAGGCTTTGTGGTTGTCACGAGCTGGATTCGAACCATCGATAAACAAAAGCCTACATAGCAGTTCCAGTGCTGCGCCTTTTTCCCAATGTCCCGTAAGTGAATCATTTCATTGATTGGACCCATGGACCAAGATAGATTGGGCTGGGAGTAAGAGGTCGCGAAGGGGTGATCCTGGCTGGTTGGTCACGCAGGGGATAACCATTGAGCCAAGCAGATTGCCATAGATTCGTGTCCTTGCCGTCACCAATGACACGTACTCTTCCGCTTTGGAGAATTGGCTTTTGGCATAAATGGACTTCCAGGAAGAGTAGGCCGAGTATTTAGGCTCCACATCTAGTGGTCTCGGGAAAGTCTTTTGCTTTCTTGGCAAATGAAGTCGCGGTACATGTGAGAAGTCTCCAGAGCAATTTAGCTTGGAAGGCCTTGTTTTTGAGTGCAAGAGAACGAATGGCAAGCAGTAGTTGGAGGGATCACAGCTAGGGTAAATAGCGCGCCAAAGCTTTAGAATATGGTTACGACCTGATCGGTGTTTATCAATAGGCCGATCCATCCGACCTTTGGTGGCCCGGTGTCAGAGCGATCTCCCTCTAATTACTACAAAGCGCGAATAAAAAAGCAATTCTCTTTTTCATTTATAAAGAATGAGGAGAGTCCGCTAAGGTTGTTCCAGGCTAGCTGAGAGCACCCCTATATTATATGTTGAAAGGGAATCAGGCCAATCAATCGAAAGGATTGACCTTGAATCCGCAAACAAAATGAATGATGGAAATATCACCATTCCTCGGTGGAGTGTACTTTCAAGATCGAGGAGAATTTGACTCAAACTCAAAAGTCAAAAAGAAAAGCAACCTGAAGCTAGCATCCCGTGCCTACGGTTGATAGCCCCTGCTTTAAACCGGCCTTAGTTCGAACTAAACTTGCAATCGCATCAGGAGAACGGATAGAAGCTCCCTCAAGGTCAGAATCTTTACTATTATGATGTGAACTCTCTATATCCATATATTATGAAAGAATTTCCAATGCCTTGTGGTATACCAGTTTGGAAGAATAATTTGGAGAGCGTTGAATTGGATAGTTTGTTTGGCTTTATTGAGGCTTATGTAATATGTCCTACTACTATATCACGTCCATTCTTGCCCTATAAGGAAGAAGATGGTACTTTAGTATTTGCTACAGGTCATTTCATTGGTGTTTATTACAGCGAAGAGTTGAAGTTTGCACGTGATTTAGGTTACAATATATTACCTCTTAGGGGTTATTTGTATGAAAAAAAAGTCCAGTCCTTTCGAAAGCTTTGTCTCACAACTCTATGAAAGCAGACTAGAAGCCAAGAAACAAGGTGATGAAGCTATGAGTTTTATATATAAGATTCTAATGAATTCACTCTATGGTAGATTTGGTATGAATCCAGAAAGTACTATAACAGAAATCTGCACTCATAAAAGATATCTAGAATGTGTTAGGATGGATAATTTTCAATCAGGTAATCAGCTTACCGATCAATACTATATTGTCAGTTACATTTCCAATACAGGCTATGCAGACCCAAACGAGTGGAAACCACCTAAGATGTCGGCTGTTCACTTGTCAGCTGCTATAACAGCTTGTGCTCGTATTCACATGTACCCATACATATCAAGATCTGACTGTTACTACACTGATACTGACTCTGTTGTTCTAGGAAGTCCTCTTCCTGATGATCTAATCTCCTCCTTTGAATTAGGTAAGTTTAAACTCGAATGCACTGTAAAGAATGGAATCTTCTTAGCACCTAAGACTTATCTGTTAGAATTCGAAGATGGACGTATTATTAAAAACAAAGGTCCTGCAAAAGATTTACTCACAGAAGAATGGTTTAAAAAAATATTGGAAGATCTAACTTTAACTGAGGTGATATCCACTCAAGCTGACTTCAGAATCAATTGGAAATCATTCCAGATTGTAAAAAAAGAATGACTCGTAAGACTAGGACTACCACGGAGTACGAAAAGAGAGATAGTCTATGATAAGCTTACTAATATTTGGATAGACACACGACCATTAAATAAAATCAATATAGGATCTAAAGATGCAACCACTATTTTGAAATATGAACTACTAATGAAAGAAGAAAAAGCTAACTACTTGCTTCTCTGAAGATATTTCTATCGATCTAACATAGACTGCGAACGCTCATTGTTCTAAGCCCCAGGCATTTATATATTTTTTTTTTATTTGAATTTCTTTTTTGATTAGTGCACCTGGCGAAGCGGCATTTTTTACCTCTTTTTTATAATGCACCAGGCGAGGAGGCCTTTTTGTATTACCTCTATAGGGTGCTTCTGATACTATAGTGTATTTTTTATCTATCAAATGCCGTTCATAGAAGCTTTTTCTCACAAAGGTTGCAGGCACGACTCCCATGCTGATGGAACGAACTACGACTTGCATTGAGCCTATGCCTTTCCGGCGCACTAACCTGAAATGAATCCCTTTTCTAATCGGAGTGAGATAGACTCTTTAATTGGAGGATAAAAGCGAAGAAATGCCTACCTACAATAATAGATCTACTCTTCTGTCTCGCCTCCTTACCTTGCTTTTCAACCTTCGCTCAAATGTTGTAAGGACTGGACCTTATTCTATAACCGGACTTGATGAAATAGGTCATTTTTCAAAGAAATGCGTTTGATAAGCATCGGCCCAGCTTCTTTCATCACGAGAAAGGGGTTCAGTAAAGGGCGGTGAAAAAAGCAAACTGGACTTCCGAACCAATCGTACAACCCGTTTGGCAAATAGGTATCTTGCCCTTTT